GCTTTTTTATGTTGAAAATTTTAGCATTGAGAGGTTTTTTAGAAATTTTAATCGAAATTTTTAGGCGTTTAAAAAATTTTATAAAAAAAAATTAAGGGCATGTATATGTATATATATAAATTTATCCCCGGTGGTTAACCCATACCTCAACTCGTTAGCCGTCACGTTCTTGAGTCCTCCTTGCTTTAGGGGTTTGACAAGGATAACAGGAATTCCTGAGCGTAGGGGGTAGGGGGGTTTGTCCACCGTAAGCCAAAAGGGGGGCATATATATAGGAGTAAGTTGAGGAAGGAATATATATGTTATGCACCTGATATAGAAATATGTAATTCTTAAGTTATGTCATTCAATAATTAACCTAGTTTAATTATTTCAAGGAAGTGTTCAACCTTGATCTTCTGCTGCGCCTGCACTCTGAAATGCAAGATGAAAGGAAACCAAAAAAAGGAACCCCTATGCATATAAGAGAACGCTCGGCATGTTGGGTAACGAGTAATATGAACTACACAAGTAGCCGGATGCAAGGAAGAGATTTGAAGGGTGGAACTACACCGACTGCACATGAGATGTTGAATCAGATGCAAGAAATAGTTCAGTAGGGCCACCCCCACTGTTTAAGTCCCTGATTCTATCATTAATAATATGCATTTATCCCGTCCAGTAGGTGGTCTCTCATATGCCTTTAATTTAAAGATAAGTTGAGTAATTCATTCATATAACATTCTTAAATTCTATATTAATGGAATAATCAAGGAAACAAGTTAAAATCAATTATTACTGATTATTGAATATTTGGTTTATGTATAATTATCGACGTTAGTACCTGCTTTTAGTTTAAAACTAACCTATGGTGATAATACATACATGTTTAAAATCATTAATATTTTATTATTACCATATGGTTAATTTCATTTATGGTAGTCTGAATATTTAGTCTATGTACGTTTGGAATGTTAGCACATGCTTTTAGGTTAAAATAAATGTATGGTGATAATACATAGACATATAAATTTATATCATGCATATTTTGTTTAATATGAGATGGTTACTACCAGAAGATAGTTTAACTTAGAATTCTGGCTTTGGGAGCCAGTGGTGGGAGTTAGAATCTCCTTTTTCTGGGCACTAGGAGGGGGTTTAACCCTCGATCTTCGGATTACAAGACCGATGCTTTTAAGACTAAGCTACTAAGGCAAGCTCATTTTAATGCTTTGTTTTCTACTCATCCTGCCAGGGGCACAAGAATTAGGAAGAGGGCAAAATAAAGTACTGATGCAATTTGTCCAATGATAATGTATGGGTGTTCTACGGGTATGCCCCCAATTCATGTTAGAATTACTATATCTGCCACTAAGGTTCAGAATAAAAATTGAGTGATTGGACGAAATGTTAGTCCTCGTTGTTTTGATGTATGTAAGATTGGCACGACTATAAGTACTAAGATGGAAAATAATAGTGCAAGAACACCCCCTAGTTTGTTTGGAATAGATCGTAAGATGGCGTAGGCAAATAAGAAATATCATTCAGGCTTAATGTGAGGAGGGGTGACAAGTGGGTTGGCGGGGGTGAAGTTTTCCGGGTCACCTAATAGGTTAGGTGAAAATAATGCTAAAGATGTTAAGGCTATAAGTATAAGAACAAATCCTAAGAGATCTTTGTATGAAAAATAGGGGTGGAAGGAAATTTTATCCGCGTCGGAATTTAGCCCGGCGGGGTTATTTGATCCTGTTTCGTGTAAAAATAGGAGGTGTAGAATAGTTGCGGCGGCAACGATGAATGGCAGAAGGAAGTGGAAGGCGAAGAATCGGGTAAGGGTTGCGTTATCTACTGAGAATCCGCCTCAGATTCATTGAACTAGAGTGTCTCCTATATAGGGGACCGCCGAAAGTAGGTTGGTAATGACCGTTGCCCCTCAAAAGGACATTTGGCCCCATGGTAGGACGTAACCAACGAAAGCAGTTATTATGACGAGGAGAAGAAGTACTACGCCGATGTTTCAAGTCTCTTTGTAGAGGTAGGATCCATAATATAGTCCGCGGGCGATGTGTATGTAGATGCAGATGAAGAAGAATGATGCGCCGTTGGCGTGTAGGTTTCGAATTAGTCAGCCGTAGTTTACATCTCGGCAAATGTGATTTACTGAAGAGAACGCAGTTGAAATGTCTGAGGTGTAGTGCATTGCTAAGAATAGGCCTGTGAGGATTTGGGAAATCAGGCATAGTCCTAGTAGAGATCCAAAGTTTCATCATACTGAAATATTAGAGGGGGTTGGGAGGTCAACTAGTGCGTCATTAGCGATTTTAATGAGTGGGTGAGTTTTTCGTAGGCTTGCCATTATGGTTCTTGTAGTTGAACTACAACGATGGTTCTTCAAGTCATTGGTCCCGGTTAAAGTCCGAGCAAGAATTATGACCTATTTTATGTTTTTATTATTGGTGGCGCTGATTTTGGGTTTAATCGCGGTTGCTTCTAATCCAACGCCATATTTTGCTGCGTTGGGTTTAGTGGTGGCGGCGGGGGTTGGGTGTGGAATTTTGGTTAATTCGGGAGGTTCTTTCTTGTCGTTAGTACTATTTTTAATTTATTTAGGAGGGATACTCGTGGTTTTTGCTTATTCAGCAGCCTTAGCCGCGGAGCCTTTTCCGGAGGCTTGAGGAAGTCGGTCTGTAATAGGTTATGTTCTGATTTACTTTGTAGGGGTGGTGCTGGCGGCTGGTCTGTTTTGAGGGGGGTGATATGAGGGGTCTTGGGTGCTAGTGGATGGGTTGAAGGAGTTTTCTTTGTTGCGGGGGGACGTTGGTGGTGTCGCAATAATATATTCCTTTGGGGGGTCAATATTAGTAATTTGTGCTTGGGTTTTACTTTTAACGCTATTAGTGGTGCTGGAGCTTACCCGGGGGTTGAGTCGGGGGGCACTTCGGGCGGTCTAAATAGCACAAATTAGTACGGCTAGGACTGTGGTGAGTAAAAAAATAGTAAGGTAAGTTTTAATTAGTCCTCGTTGGATATCACTTATGGTTTTTGACATTATTATTTGGGTTAGGGCCAATCCTTTTGGGCCAGAAATTTCAAATCATGTTTGGTCAAGTTTAGTGGCAATTGATTGTCCTAAAACCAGGTTGGCCTTGGGGGAGAGGCGGTGGACAATTGAGGGGAAATAGCCTAGTATATTTGAGAAATTGTGGAGAGGCATTGTGGGCAAGATTTTGGTTTGTTTGTTGGTTATGGCCGTAAGTTCCATAGCGATTAAAAGTCCGGTGATCGTTACTGCAAGGGCGGCTAATTTTAATGCAATAGGTATCGTCATGGTCGGTGTTTTGGAGGGTAGGAAGTTGGATGTAATAATAAGCCCTGCGATAATGCTCCCTCAGGCGAGCCGTTTAAGGGGATTAATTACTAGAGGGTTATTTTCATTAATGGGGGATAGGGCCAAGAATCGGGGAGAGCCCATAGTAACGAAGAGGACTACCCGGAAGCTGTATACGGCGGTGAAAGAGGTAGCAATTAATGTCAGTGTTAGGGCCCAGGCGTTTAGATGAGAGGTGTTGAGGGCTTCAATGATAGCGTCCTTAGAGAAGAAGCCGGCTAGAAAGGGGGCTCCTGTTAGGGCCAAGCTTCCAACTGTCAGGTAAGTTGAGGTTGCGGGCATTAAGTTGTGAAGGCCCCCCATTTTCCGGATGTCTTGCTCATCACTTAGGCTGTGGATAATTGATCCTGAGCATAAGAATAATATGGCCTTAAAGAAGGCGTGGGTACAGATGTGTAGAGATGCAAGTTGTGGTTGATTTAGTCCAATAGTTACTATTATTAATCCTAGTTGGCTTGATGTTGAAAATGCCACGATTTTCTTGATATCATTTTGTGTTAGGGCACAGGCGGCCGTAAACAGGGTGGTTAGGGCTCCCAGGCATAGGCAGATGGGTAAGGATAGCTTGTTGTGTTCCATTAGGGGGTGGAGGCGAATTAATAGGAAGATTCCTGCTACTACTATGGTGCTGGAGTGTAGTAGGGCAGAGACTGGGGTGGGGCCCTCCATGGCAGATGGAAGCCATGGGTGCGGACCAAACTGGGCTGATTTCCCAGTTGCTGCAAGAATAAGGCCAATTAATGGAATTGTTATGTTATAATCTTTTGATAATAAAAAAATTTGTTGTATTTCTCATGAATTAAAGTTTATTGCAAATCAGGCTATGGTTAAGATTAAACCAATATCCCCTACACGGTTGTAAATGACGGCTTGGAGGGCTGCTGTGTTGGCATCTGCCCGCCCGTATCATCAGCCGATTAGTAGAAAGGACATAATGCCTACCCCTTCCCAGCCAATGAACAGTTGAAATATATTGTTTGCTGAAACTAAAATAATTATAGCTACCAGAAACAATAAGAGGTATTTAAAAAATCGGTTTATGTTGGGGTCAGAGTGTATGTACCAGAGGGCAAATTCAAGAATGGATCATGTAACGTAGAGGGCAATGGGGGTAAAAATGAGGGAATAGTGATCGAATTTAAAGCTAATATTTGTGTCAAATATTTGTGCATTTATTCAATGTCAGTTTGTGACAATGGTTTCCAGGCCTTGGTCTAGAAAAATTATAAGTGGGAGGAGGCTAATAAAGAATGAGGTGCTGACGGCGGTCTTAACATGGGTGCTAGCTCATTCTGGAGCTTGTGGTTTAGGGCTAAGTGTAGTTAACAGAGGAAATACTAAAATTAAAATAATTAAAATAAGGGAAGATGATATAATTAGGGTTGTTGGGTTCATAGCTTCTGCTTGGACTTGCACCAAGAGTTTTTGGTTCCTAAGACCAATGGATGAACTGTTATCCTTCGGAAGCGTAAGAAGGCCGAGGAGTTTAACCCCGGATTTAAGGATTAGCAGTACTTATTGATTCTTGTCCCTTCTTGGTGAGTAAGGGGATTTTAACCCCTGTTTTTAGAATCACAATCTAACATTTTGATTAAACTATACTTACTAGTAACATCATCCTCACATTAGCTCGGGTTTTGTTACAAGAAGAATAATAGGTACGAGGTGGAGTGCTATTAATAGGTGTTCTCGGGTGTGAAATGGGGGGAGCTTGATGATATGATTTGGTGTTGGTCCACGTTGTGATATAAGAAACATATAAAGGGAGTATCCTGCTGTGATTAGAGTTCCCATTCCGGTGAGTGCAATGGTTATGGGGGATCAGCTAAATAGGGTTGTAATAATTATTAATTCCCCCATAAGGTTTGGGAGAGGTGGTAGTGCTAGGTTGGCCAGATTGGCAATAAATCATCATGCTGCTGTAAGGGGGAAAATTACTTGGAGGCCTCGAGCAAGAATTATGGTTCGACTATGGGTTCGTTCATAGGCTGTATTTGCCAGGCAAAATAGTATTGAGGAAACTAGTCCGTGGGCAATTATTAAAATAATTGCCCCTGAAAACCCTCAGGGGATTTGGATAAGAATACCGCCTGCTACGAGGCCTATGTGGCTAACAGATGAGTATGCGATTAGTGATTTAAGGTCAGTTTGTCGTAGACAAATGGACCCGGTTATAATAATACCTCAGAGTGCAAGGATAATAAAGGGGTATGCTAATTGTTTGGAGAGGGGATCCAGTAGCACTATTATACGCATTATTCCGTAGCCTCCAAGTTTAAGTAGTACTGCTGCTAGGACTATTGAGCCTGCGACGGGGGCTTCTACGTGAGCTTTAGGGAGCCAGAGGTGAACACCATATAGGGGTATTTTCACTAAGAACGCAATCAAACAGCCCGCTCATCAGATCTTGTCCCCTCAGGAGTGCAGTGTTAATGGGTGAACATATTGAATTATGAGCATGGAGAGGGTTCCTGTAGATTGTTGGAGGAGGAGGAGGGCGACGAGAAGGGGCAGTGAGCCTGCCAGGGTGTAAAATAAAAAATAGATCCCTGCGTTTAGTCGTTCAGTCTGATTTCCTCACCGGGTAATAATGATGAGGGTTGGGATGAGGGTGGCTTCGAACATAATGTAAAACATAATAATTTCTGTGGCTCCGAATGCTATAATTAGAAATGTTTGGAGGGAGGCCAGAAGAGAAATATAGAGGCGTTGTCGGCTGAGAGGCTCTGGTTTGATGTGGTTTTGACTGGCTAAAATTATTAGGGGAAGCAACCAGCATGTAAGCACTAGAAGAGGGGTTGATAAGGGGTCTGTAGCTAAGTGGGCATTGGTCATGGCTCATCCAACTTCCGATGTTCATTTAAGTCATGTTAAGCTAATAATGGCAATTAGGAGGCTATGGGTGGTTGAGGCCGTTCATAGTCATTTTGGGGAAATTAGTCAAATTGTTGGAAATAGCATAATTGTTGGAACTAATACTTTTAGCATTGTAATAGGTTAAGATTTTGCAGGCGATCGTTACCATGCGTTCGGGCGGTGGCGACTAAGAGCGCAAGGCCCGTGCTTGCTTCACAAGCGGAAAAGGCTAGTAGCAGTATTGGTGCTGTAGAAAATCCAGTTGACTCAAATTGTAGGGTCCATAGGGCCAGTGCAATAAATAGGGATAATATTATACCTTCTAGACATAGGAGAGCTGAAAGTAGGTGGGTGCGGTGAAAAGCTAGTCCTATTAGTCCTAGAATAAATGCTGAGCTGAAGCTAAAGTGTACGGGTGTCATAGGGGGGCCGTGGACTTTAACCACGATTTTCTGAGCCGAAATCAGAGGTCTTTTTTGGACTAACTCCCTATTCTGCTCATTCTAGGCCCCCTTGGGTTCATTCATAAATCAGTCCTAGGGTTAATAGAATTAGGACTATTGTGGCTCAGAAGAATGTTCCAGTGGGGTTATAAAGTTGGTCACCTCAGGGGAGGGGAAGTAGAAGGGCGATTTCTAAGTCAAATAAGAGGAAAAGAATTGCCACTAGAAAAAATCGTAGGGAAAAAGGCAGTCGGGCTGAGCCCAACGGATCAAATCCGCACTCATAGGGGGATAGCTTTTCTGCATCTGGGTTTATTTGTGGTAGTCAAAAAGATACGACTGCTAGAATTGAAGATAGGGCTATTGTAATAATAATAATGGTTGTAATTAAGTTCATTATCTTTCCTTGGAATTTAACCAAGACTAAATGATTGGAAGTCACTTGTACTAACTTAATACTAGAAAGATATGAGCCTCATCAGTAAATGGAGACGTAAAGGAACAGTCAAACTACGTCAACAAAATGTCAGTATCAGGCGGCTGCCTCGAAGCCAAAGTGGTGTTCTGAAGTAAAGTGATATTGAATTTGACGTAGGAAGCATACGGCGAGGAAGGTTGATCCAATAATCACGTGTAGGCCGTGGAATCCTGTGGCAACGAAAAATGTGGAGCCGTAGACTCCGTCTGCGATAGTAAAGGGTGCTTCATAATATTCTATGGCTTGAAGGGCAGTGAAGTATAGGCCTAATAAAATTGTAAGTGCGAGGGATTGAATGGCTTGTTTCCGTTCGCCTTCTATGATGCTATGGTGGGCCCATGTGACTGTGACCCCAGATGCTAGGAGTACGGCTGTGTTAAGCAAGGGAACTTCAAACGGGTCTAGTGTAATAATGCCGGTGGGGGGTCAGCACCCTCCCAGTTCTGGGGTTGGTGCTAGGCTTGAGTGGTAAAACGCTCAAAAGAATCCTAGAAAGAAGAATACTTCTGAGGTAATGAACAGGATTATTCCGTAACGGAGCCCTTTTTGTACTGGGGGTGTGTGATGACCTTGAAAGGTTCCCTCTCGAATGATGTCTCGTCATCATTGAATTATTGTCAAAATTAATAAAATTAGTCCAAGAGTTATGAGTGTTGTTGAATGGAAGTGAAACCAGATAGCCAGGCCGGACGTTATTAGTAAGGCGCCGATAGCTCCAGTTAGCGGTCATGGGCTTGGGTCAACCATATGATATGCATGTGCTTGGTGGGCCATTAGACGTTTTCTTGCAGGTAGAGGCTTAGCAATAAGACAAACACATAGGCTTGAATTATTGCTACTGCAACTTCTAAAAGTGTTAGGAGAAAGAGGACTGCAGCGGTTAAAATGGCTACTGTTGGTATTATGGGTGCTAACACAAATACGGCAGTGGCGATGAGTTGAATTAAGAGATGGCCTGCTGTTAAGTTGGCTGTAAGTCGAACCCCAAGGGCTAATGGTCGAATAAATAGGCTAATTGTTTCGATGATAATTAGTACGGGAATTAGGGGGATGGGGGTTCCTTCTGGTAGGAGATGGCCTAGGGCAACTGTTGGTTGGTTACGTATTCCAATAATAACTGTTGCCAGCCAGAAGGGGACGGCAAACCCCATATTTAAGGACAGCTGAGTTGTTGGTGTAAAGGTGTATGGGAGAAGGCCTAGTATATTAATGGAAATTAAAAAGACTATTAGTGAGGCTAGTAGTAGTGCTCACTTATGTCCTCCAACATTTAGTGGGAGGAGAAGTTGATTGGTAAATCGGTTAATGAATCAGGTTTGTAGGGTAATAAGTCGGTTATTAATTCATCGGGCAGAGGGGGTGGGGAATATAATTCATGGAAGTGCAATTGCAATAGTAATCAGTGGGATTCCTATAAAAGATGGGCTTGCGAATTGGTCAAAAAAGCTTGCTATCATGGTCAGTCTCAGGGTACAGTCTTATGTTTTTCTTCACTTACTGGTGTTAATTCATTTGGTGTCACGTGATTTAAGATTTTGGCTGGGATAATAGTAAGAAAAATAACTCATGAAAATACTAGAATTGCAAATCAGGGGTCGGGGTTTAGTTGTGGCATTTCACTAGAGGTGGTCGGCAGGCACCAAACTTTGGCTTAAAAGGCCAATGCTTTATCCAATAATTAGCTTTCTAGTGAGGCGTCTTCTAACATAAGGGAGGATCAGTTTTCAAAGTGTTCTAGTGGAACAGCTTCAACAACAATGGGTATAAAACTATGGTTGGCCCCGCAGATTTCTGAGCATTGTCCATAAAATACGCCGGGGCGTGAGGCGATAAAGGCAGTTTGGTTTAGACGACCAGGTACGGCATCTATTTTTACGCCCAGGGATGGAACTGCCCAGGAGTGAAGTACATCTTCCGCAGATACGAGAATGCGAATTGGTGACTCCATGGGGACCACTATTCGATGGTCTGTTTCCAGGAGTCGAAATTGGCCCGGCGTTAAGTCTTGGGTTGGAATTATGTAGGAGTCAAAGCCTAGGTCTTCATAATCGGTATACTCGTAGCTTCAGTATCATTGGTGGCCCATGGCTTTAATTGTTAGGTGTGGGTCATTAATCTCGTCTATAAGGTACAAGATTCGTAGGGATGGGAGTGCAATTAGGACTAAAATAACAGCTGGTAATACGGTTCATACAATTTCAATTTCTTGGGAATCTAAAATATACTTGTTGGTAAGTTTGGTTGAAACTATTGCGATAATAATATAAAGTACTAAGGTGCTAATTAAGAATACAATTATTAGGGCGTGGTCATGAAAATGAAGAAGTTCTTCTATAACGGGTGATGCCGCGTCTTGGAATCCTAGTTGTGTGGGATGTGCCATTAAGTAAAAGATATACAAGAATTTAACTTGTGATCTCACCTTGACAAGGTGATGTAATTTGTTTTACTAATATCTCAGAAGAAAGTGACAGAGTGGTTATGTGGCTGGCTTGAAACCAGTTTATGGGGGTTCAATTCCTTCCTTTCTCGTTAATTTGATTGAATTTGTACAAATGCTGGTTCTTCAAATGTGTGGTAGGGAGGGGGGCAGCCGTGGAGTCATTCCACATTTGTTATAGTTAATTCTACTGAGGATACTTCTCGTTTGGCGGCAAAGGCTTCCCATAAAATAAATAGGAATATAATTACTGCTACTAAAGAAATAAGCGAGCCGATAGAGGATACTGTGTTTCATAGTGCATATGCGTCGGGATAGTCAGAATATCGTCGTGGTATTCCGGCCAGGCCTAGGAAATGTTGGGGAAAGAACGTAAGATTTACACCAATAAATATGACGCCAAAGTGGATTTTAGTTCAGGTGTCGTTAAGGGTGTAGCCTGAAAATAGGGGGAATCAGTGTACAAAGGCTGCTATAATGGCAAAGACAGCTCCTATTGACAAAACGTAGTGAAAGTGTGCAACTACATAATAGGTGTCGTGTAGTACGATGTCTAATGATGAGTTGGCTAGAACAATTCCTGTGAGTCCTCCCACCGTAAATAGGAAAATGAAGCCTAGGGCCCAAAGTAGGGGTGTTTCTCATTTAATAGAACCTCCGTGGAGAGTGGCTAGTCAACTAAATACTTTTACACCTGTTGGAATGGCAATAATTATTGTTGCGGAAGTAAAGTAGGCGCGGGTGTCTACATCCATACCGACGATAAACATATGATGTGCTCAGACAATAAATCCTAGGAGTCCGATGGCCATCATAGCTCATACTATACCCATGTAGCCAAAAGGTTCTTTTTTACCGGCGTAGTAGGCTACAACATGTGAAATAATCCCAAATCCGGGTTGAATAAGAATATACACTTCTGGGTGACCAAAGAACCAAAATAGGTGTTGATATAGAATTGGGTCTCCTCCTCCTGCGGGGTCAAAGAATGTAGTGTTTAGGTTACGGTCCGTAAGGAGCATTGTGATCCCGGCGGCCAGAACGGGTAGCGATAGAAGTAGAAGCACTGCTGTTACAAGGACAGCTCACACAAATAAGGGCGTTTGATATTGGGAGATGGCAGGGGGTTTCATATTAATAGTTGTAGTAATAAAATTAATTGCGCCTAAAATTGAGGATGCCCCTGCTAAGTGAAGTGAAAAGATAGTTAAGTCTACGGATGCTCCTGCGTGGGCTAAGTTGCCAGCGAGGGGTGGATAGACTGTTCAGCCGGTTCCGGCTCCGGCCTCAACTCCTGAGGAGGCAAGTAGAAGCAGGAAGGATGGAGGAAGAAGTCAGAAGCTTATATTATTTATTCGCGGAAACGCCATGTCTGGTGCTCCAATCATTAGTGGTACAAGTCAGTTTCCAAATCCTCCAATAAGAATTGGCATGACTATAAAGAAAATCATTACGAAAGCGTGGGGGGTTACGATAACATTATAAATTTGATCGTCGCCTAGAAGGGAGCCGGGTTGGCTTAATTCGGCACGAATAAGAAGGCTTAGGGCGGTTCCAACTATCCCGGCTCAGGCACCAAATACAAGATAAAGGGTGCCAATGTCTTTGTGGTTTGTAGAAAAGAATCAGCGTGTAATTGCCACAGGTAGGGTGGCCGAGCGTTTAGGCGGCGGGTTGTAGCCCCGTAAATAGAGGTTTAAGTCCTCTCTCTATCAAGCCCCGTAGTGAAGTGCCACGTTGGATTGCAAATCCAGAGACGCAGACTAATACCCTGCCGGGGCTTTCCCGCCTTACTCAGCTACGGCGGGAAAGGTAGATGGATGCTCGCTGGCTTGAGCGCTTAGCTGTTAACTAAGAACTTGTAGGATCGAGGCCTTCCCATCTAGAAAGGCCTTAGTTTAATTAAAACATTTGATTTGCACTCATAAAATGCAAGATAGTGTCTTGTAGGTCTTATCAGGAATTAGAAGATTTTAACTTCTACTTAGGGCTTTGAAGGTCCTTGGTCTAATTTATCCTAAATTCCTAGGTGGTCAGTGTTAGGATGGCGGGGGTGAGGGGGAGGAGACCCAATGCAGCTGTGGTTAATAGTGCTAATAAGAGTGAGGTTTGGGTGGTGTTAACTCGTCAGGGGGTTGTAGAATTAACTATGCTGGGGGAGATGGTGGGTGTTATTGCGTAACAGAGGCGGAGGTAGAAGTATAGGCCGAGTAGGGCGGCCAAAGCCATAATTGTGGCGGTAATTGGAAAATTTTGTTTGGTGAGTTCTTGTAAAATTAATCACTTTGGCATAAACCCTGTGAGTGGTGGGAGGCCCGCCAATGACAGTAAAACAAGGGCTGTGGTGGCGGAGAGGGCAGGGTTTTTTGATCAGGCGGTGGCAAGAACGTTAATTTTTGTTGAGGAGTACAATTTTAATGTTAAAAACGCTGCGGAGGTCATAAAAATATAGGTTAGTAGGGCAAGTAGGGTTAATTGGGGGGCATACTGTAAAATAATAACCATTCATCCCATATGGGCAATTGATGAATATGCTAGTACTTTACGTAGCTGAGTTTGGTTTAGGCCCCCTCAGCCGCCGATGAGAGTAGAAAATAGCCCTAGTACCGTTAGAAGTGTTGGACTAACATTTTGGGCTGTTTGGATAATAAGGGCTAGAGGGGCAAGCTTCTGTCAGGTGGACAAGATAAGGCCTGTGGTTAGGTCTAATCCTTGTAAAACTTCTGGTATTCAGAGGTGTATTGGTGCTAATCCAATTTTTAGTGCTAGGGCAGTAATGACTAACGCGTTGGCCAGGGGGTCTAGCATATTTGTTATATCTCAGGTCCCTGTAATTCAGGCGTTTGTGGTACCTGCAAACAGGATTATTGCTGCGGCGGTGGCCTGGGTTAAGAAGTATTTTGTGGTGGCTTCAACTGCGCGTGGGTGGTGATGTTGCGCTATCAGGGGAATAATCGCCAGAGTATTAATCTCGAGTCCTATTCAGGCTAGTAATCAGTGAGAGCTAGCAAAAGTTAGGGTAGTTCCTAATCCTAGGCTAGATAATAAAATTATTAGTACATAGGGGTTCATTGATGGGAGGAGGGAGTTTAACCGTCATGTTCGGGGTATGGGCCCGAAAGCTTTATTAGCTGACTTCATCTTAGAAAGTGGTGTAGTGGGAGCACGAAGAGTTTTGATCTCTTAAGCATGGGTTCGACCCCCTTTTTTCTAAGAACTGAGGGGATTTTAGCCCCTATATGCCACTCTATCAAAGTGGTCCCTGGGCATTCGGGCACGGTTCCTGTGCTATAATTGAGGGGGGAGTCCTCCTAGCGCGATGGGGAGGGCAACATGTCATAAGACTAGGGCCAGCGTTAGGGGTAAAAAGTTTTTTCAGACTAGATGTATGAGCTGGTCATATCGGAATCGGGGATAGGAGGCTCGTACCCACAAAAACATAACGGAGAGAAGTGCGGCTTTAATCATTAAGGTGAGGGCTGTTAATTCGGGGGCGTGTAGGAAATGAGAGGAGCCTAAGAAAAGTACGGCTGARAGGGTATTTATTAGTAAAATGTTCGCATATTCGGCCAGAAAAAATAGGGCAAAGGGTCCACCTGCATATTCTACGTTAAACCCGGATACTAATTCTGACTCTCCTTCTGTGAGGTCAAATGGTGCACGATTTGTTTCTGCGAGGGTGGAAATATATCACATTGCAGCCAAGGGTCATGCTGGAATCAATAATCAAATGTTCTCTTGGGCAATATTAAATGTTTGTAGTGTGTAACCCCCTGAAAAAATAATGAGTGAAAGAAGAATTAGCCCTAGGCTTACCTCATATGAGATTGTCTGGGCTACTGCTCGTAGGGCGCCAATTAGTGCATATTTCGAGTTAGATGCCCATCCTGACCCTAGAATGGAATAAACTGCAAGACTTGATAGGGCTAGAATAAATAGCATTCCTAGGTTTAGATCAATGACTGGGTAGGGTATTGGCATAGGGGCTCATAACATTATGGCTAGGGTAAGTGCTAAAATGGGGGCGGCTAAGAATAAGAATGGTGATGATGTGGAGGGGCGTACGGGTTCTTTAATAAATAGTTTAACCCCGTCTGCAATAGGTTGAAGTAGCCCGTAGGGTCCAACGATGTTGGGGCCCTTTCGCAATTGTATGTACCCTAGGACTTTTCGTTCAACTAGGGTTAAAAAGGCTACTGCTAGAAGAACAGGAACAATGTAGGTTAAGGGATTAATTAGGTGTGTCATCAATATGTTTAGCATAACTGGGAAGAGGACTTGAACCTCTGATTTAAAGGGCTTAGACCTTTCGCAATTTACCATGCTCTGCCACCCCAATATAGCCTTATTTTGGCTGTTGGGCTTTGGCCCTCCCTTTACTAATTTTATTTGTTTTCATTAATTAGGGGTGGGGCGTGCTTTGAGCATGGGCCCCCCTTTTCCGATCCTTTCGTACTGGGAAAAGTAGCGTTACAGATAGAAACTGACCTGGATTGCTCCGGTCTGAACTCAGATCACGTAGGACTTTAATCGTTGAACAAACGAACCCTTAATAGCGGCTGCACCATTAGGATGTCCTGATCCAACATCGAGGTCGTAAACCCCCTCGTCGATATGGACTCTGGGAGAGGATTGCGCTGTTATCCCTAGGGTAACTTGGTCCGTTGATCGGCTTTATGCCGGATCATTATTGGTCAGATGTTCTGCGGCGTGGAGATGTTTCTCTAGGCTTTAGGGCGTTTGCCCATTCCGCTTGGAGGCTTGTCTTTCCTCCGTGGTCGCCCCAACCGAAGGTAGAATCTTATGTTCCACTAAGTTCTTATCTCTTTTTTAAGTTGTTTAACGTGGTTAGGTTCTGTACCTTAAGCTCCAAAGGGTCTTCTCGTCTTGTAGCGTTATATCCGCTTCTGCACGGATAAATCAATTTCACTGACTGGAAGGGGGAGACAGCTAAGCCCTCGTCTAGCCATTCATACAGGTCTTTATTTAAAAGACAAGTGATTGCGCTACCTTTGCACGGTCAAAATACCGCGGCCGTTGAACCCGTAGTCACTGGGCAGGCTGGACCTCCTATACATAAAAAGTTGCAGGAGGCGATGTTTTTGGTAAACAGGCGAGGCTTGTGTTTGCCGAGTTCCTTCCCTTTCTTTTAGTCTTTCCCTTCTGGCACTCCGGTGTGGGGTTAACGATTTTTGACTGTGGGGTCTTCCTGGTTCTTTTGTTGTTCACATTGCCCTCTTGGTTTGGGTTCGTTAATCTTCAGTGGTTTGTCCAATCTGACTTACACTTGTGCTGGGAGAGGGGCGGGCCCTCTTGTTACTCATTTTAGCATAATTTCTCCCATGGGGGCATGGGCTGGCTTAATAATTTAAGGGAAATAAGATTTTTTATCGGTATAATAAACTGTTTTCTGTCTGAGCTTTAACGCTTTCTAATTAGGTGGCTGCTTTTGGGCCCACTAGAACAGCAAGTTTTTTAGACTATGATCTTTATTCTTCTACGAAGGTTGTGTCCTTGGTTAAAGGGGCTGTACCCCCTTCAACTAACTCCCATATTTCTCTCTTAGTCATTTGGTAGTATTGTTTTGGCTTGAGGGATATGAGGCTGAACTTTTATCCATTTCTTAAGCAACCAGCTATCACCAAGTTCGGTAGGTCTGTCACTTCTACCCGGAGGTCTTCCCACTCTTTTGTCACAGAGACGGGTTTGCCCTAATTTATTTAGGCTGTCTCGGGGTAGCTCACTTGGTTTCGGGGCTTCAAACTATAGGTCTCTTTGCTTGAGGGTGCTTGCTAAATCATGATGCAAAAGGTACAAGATTTAATCTTTGCTTTTTATTGCTTATATGGGTTGTTTCATTTCTCTTTCAGCTTTCCCTTGCGGTACTTTTTCTATTGCTCCGAGTTTAACCTGTTCTGTCTCCCATACTTAGGTAAAAGAATGATTTAATTTGATAATTAAAATAATGTTTTATATTTATGTTGTAGGGTTATTTAAGTATTTGGGCTAGCTGTTTGGCTCAGGGTGATCTAATTTGCATAGATGTCTTCTCGGTGTAAGTGAGATGCTTAACTAACTCAGCCACGCCCTGGGTTTAATCCAAGTGCACCTTCCGGTACACTTACCATGTTACGACTTGCCTCCCCTTGTCGGCGCTCTGGTATTAATTATTTTTATTGCATTCTGACAGGGGAGAGTGACGGGCGGTGTGTACGCGTCTCAGAGCCGGGTTCAAAAGGACACTCTTTTTCCTTTTTACTACTAAATCCTCCTTCAAGCACTATTTCATGTTGCATATTCGTAGTGTTCTATAATAGAAAATGTAGCCCATTTCTTCCCACTTCGTGCGCTACGCCTCGACCTGACGTTCTGGGTTGTGCCCATTTCGCTTACTTTTATTACCTTCACAGGGTAAGCTGGCGACGGCGGTATATAGGCTGGGATGACTAGAAGTGGTGAGGTTTAACGGGGGTTATCGGTTCTAGAACAGGCTCCTCTAGGGGGGTCTGAGGCACCGTCAGGTCCTTTGGGTTTTAAGCTAATGCTAGTAGTACCCTGGCGGACATGTAATTGTACGTAAATGTCTGGGTTTATGGCTGAGCATAGTGGGGTATCTAATCCCAGTTTGTTTCTCAGCTTTCGTGGGGTCAGGCATATTTTGTTAAAGCTACTTTCGTAGTGTTGGGCTTCTAGCGCCCGGAAGCGTATGACGGCCGGGGGGCTGTTCGGCTTTATTTTATTATGCTCCTCAACCACCCTTTACGCCGTAATATTATCAACTGGGGCCTCTCGTTTAACCGCGGTGGCTGGCACGAGTTTTACCGGCCCTATTAGCTCTGACTGAGTCAAGTTTTCACTCATGGCTTAATGTTTATCACTGCTGAATTCCCTTGGGGGTGTGGCTTGGCTAGGCGTCTTGGGCTAAGTTAATGTGCCTGATGCCCGCTCCTCGTCCCCGGGCGGGGGATTGAGGGCATACTCACAGGAGTGCGGATACTTGCATGTGTAAGTTGAGCAAAAGCTGATAATAAGGTCAGGACCATGCCTTTGTGCATGCGGAGCTTTCTAGGGCCCGTCTTAACATCTTCAGTGTTATGCTTTGCATTAAGCTACGCTAGC